AGTTCAGGGATTTGAGAGCGGAACAAAAGACGGGAAGACTCAACCGTCTTCCGAAACGAGATGCGGCAATGTTGAAGAGACAATTATCTCACTTGCAAACATATCTAGGTGGCATCAAATATATGACGGGGTTGCCTGATATTGTAATCATCGTCGATCAGCAAGAAGAATATACAGCTCTTCGAGAATGTGTTACTTTGGGAATTCCAACAGTTTGTTTAATCGATACAAATTGTGACCCAGATATTGCAGATATTTCGATTCCAGCCAATGATGACGCCATAGCTTCAATCCGATTAATTCTTAACAAATTAGTATCCGCAATTTGTGAGGGTCGTTCTAGCTATATAAGAAATCGTTGATTAATAATAAGATAAGTCAATTACTTCGTGAATTCCATTAATTTATAGAATCGGTTACTATATCCTGAATATCGAAAAAGAGATAAAAATTGCTGGGGATATTATGTAATTATTACTTAGTATTCGAAATATACAATTCAATTAAAGTAGGCGAATCAATAAAGAGATGGTTGAATAAAAATAATTCCTTTTTAAGTTCTATTTATATCAGAGGGCAATATGAATGTTCTACCATGTTCCATCAACACACTAAAAAGGTTATACGATATATCCGGTGTAGAAGTAGGCCAACATTTCTATTGGCAAATAGGAGGTTTCCAAGTCCATGCCCAAGTACTTATTACTTCTTGGTTCGTAATTGCTATCTTATTAGGTTCTGCTACTATAGCTGTTCGGAATCCACAAACCGTTCCGACCGACGGTCAGAATTTTTTCGAATATGTCCTTGAATTCATTCGAGACTTGAGCAAAACTCAAATTGGAGAAGAATATGGCCCTTGGGTTCCTTTTATTGGAACTATGTTTTTATTTATTTTTGTTTCCAACTGGTCGGGGGCTCTTTTGCCTTGGAAAATCATACAGTTACCTCATGGGGAGTTAGCCGCACCCACGAATGATATAAATACTACTGTTGCTTTAGCTTTACCTACGTCAATAGCATATTTCTATGCGGGTCTTACAAAAAAGGGATTGGGTTATTTCGGTAAATATATTCAACCAACTCCAATACTTTTACCAATCAATATCCTAGAAGATTTCACAAAACCCTTATCACTTAGTTTTCGACTTTTTGGTAATATATTGGCTGATGAATTAGTAGTTGTTGTTCTTGTTTCTTTAGTCCCTTCAGTAGTTCCTATACCTGTCATGTTTCTTGGATTATTTACAAGCGGTATTCAAGCTCTTATTTTCGCAACCTTAGCGGCGGCTTATATAGGGGAATCCATGGAGGGTCATCATTGACTAGCTTTCAAAATATTATTTTTTGGTTATACCAACGCAATGTATGGGCGGTTCATATAATCCATTCTGGAACAAAATAGATACAATATCGGGTATATATGATTTAGAGTAGTAGTAAAAAAGATTACGATATGGAATTCAGTTGTCAAAAAAGAAGGAAGCGGATCTAAAAAATAAAATATTTTTCCCAAGATTTCTGTTTGGGCCACTTATGCCATACTCTCTTCACTTCAATATTCATTCTATTTCTCTATATTTGTTCAGTCAATCCTTATTTATTATGATTCATACATAATTTGTATAAGAATTGTTATGTTATCCAGTTCCGATGTGCGATAAAAAAAATAAATGTTCTTGTGGAACTATTCCCATTTCATTTGATTTTATTCAATTCACTGGTTGATATGAATCCAAATTCGAATTCATTGCATGCAATTTGATCTCCAATATTTATATATATTGATATGTAAGGATTCAGACTAAGAAATTAGTCCGTTTGTATTCATGCTTGTATTAATGCGCGATAATGATAAATAAAAGGAACTAATAATTTACAAATGAGATTCATAAAAAATGGGTTAGGGGTGGGGTCGAGCTGGATATACATAATTTTTTTAATGTCTATAATTCAACCCTTCCGTATGTTTCAAAGAATGATTCTAGAATCGGGTTCAATATAAGATGTGCATTTTTGGTTTACGTTATCGAAGAAATCATGTATATGTGATATTAGATCTTTACTAGTTATATTACAAATTACAATAGAAAGACTTCTTCGTTTCGTATGGGCCCCGCCGAATGAATAAACAGATGAAATCAAGCATATAGAAGAAAAAGAGTGCATAATTGAAAGAACGGCTCGGAACAAATAAATAATGAAATGGAAGAACTAGATCCGATTGATTATGGATTCATAAAGACTCCATGGATAGGAACTAAAAAGGCGAGATCTAAATAGTTCTGCTCATTCAATAATCTCATTACTTTTAATTTGTAGTTCATTTCATAGTTATTTCGATTGGATGGATCTTAGTAATGGAATAATAAGCCATAATTCATTGGTTGCTTGTATCATTAACCATTTCTTTATTTTTATGCGAGGAGCTTACCATGAATCCACTTATTTCTGCTGCTTCCGTTATTGCTGCTGGATTGGCTGTAGGGCTGGCTTCTATTGGACCTGGAGTTGGACAAGGGACTGCTGCGGGCCAAGCCGTAGAAGGTATCGCGAGACAACCAGAAGCAGAGGGTAAAATACGAGGTACTTTATTGCTTAGTCTGGCTTTTATGGAAGCTTTAACAATTTATGGACTGGTCGTGGCATTAGCGCTTTTATTTGCAAATCCTTTTGTTTAATCCTCGAAATAAATGGGAAAGTCTTATTTTTATCTTTCTTATTTTATTATCTTGGATTTGCCTCTTTATTTTTCAAATTATATCAAGATTTCAATCCTACAATAACTTTAACTTATTCGTTGGGATAATACAATACCCCGTGGGAAGGACTAATTTGAGGATCAGGAATTAGTGGATCCACTCGCTTTTTTCCTTCCCGTTCTCGGTCCAATGGAACCCCCTTTTTTAGTACGCCTTGCAACGAACGGGATATATCGTAATTGATATGATACCTGGCCTGGGACCTAATTATAATTAAATTAAGTATTTTTTTTTGGGGGGGGAGTTCAATTGAAATTAAATAGATTGAGAAATACGAAAAAAAAAAAATCAACAAAGGGTGAAGTAATACAAAAAGAACTCTGTTCAATTTAGTCAGTCCTATCTATAAGAGGAGATCATATGAAAAATGTAACCGATTCTTTCGTTTCCTTGGGTCACTGGCCGTCCGCCGGGAGTTTCGGATTTAATACCGATATTTTAGCAACAAATCCAATAAATCTAAGTGTAGTCCTTGGTGTATTGATTTTTTTTGGAAAGGGAGTGTGTGCGAGTTGTTTATTTCAAGAATAAGCTGGATCTAACCAGCTGCACTTTTTTCTTTATAACTAGGAAAGAAAGGTGCACGATCCCGCGAATTACTTCTGAATCAATTCAGAAATCATATGTACGAACCGTAGCATTTCGTGATTCGTTGGTAAATAAACTTTGATTCTCTATTAACCAATAATATGGGGCCCTAAACATGGTTAAAGCTAAATTGTTTGAAGTCTGGGCGCAACATTGGTGTTCTTTCTACCACTATGTTAGTATGGCGAGAGTTTCAAAACGAATCCTTGCATTTTATCCGATATAGAACACTCATATCGATAAAATGATTTGTGAACCTTTTATTGTTACTAAAAAACGGGAATCCCCTCCTTTTTTTATCCAATGCGGAATCGACGACCTATGTATAAAGTAAGCGGAATTTTTTGGATTTGAATAAAAAAAAAGAAACAACTTTGCCGATAATTACAGATTTTTTGTCTGGTCGGAAGAGTCCTCCGAATATTCTGGTCTTGGATCAACGATCCGTTTCACTATTTTTTAATCCGAACAGAAAAGAGAGGATAAGCTCATTATATATATATAAAAAAAAATATAAATAAAAATACGGGAATGCCCCATAAGTAAGTGAGCGTGAGAGCCAAATGAATCGAAAGATTCCTGTTTGGTTCGGGAAGAGGTCATGGAATTGTTAAAATTAATTGTAATGGGAAGATAATCTACTTTCATTAAGTGATTTATTAGATAATCGAAAACAGAGAATCTTGAGTACTATTCGAAATTCAGAAGAGCTACGCAAAGGGTCCATTGAAAGGCTGGAAAAGGCCAAGGCCCGCTTACGAAAAGTGAAAATAGAAGCGGATGAGTTTCGAGTGAATGGATATTCCGAGATAGAACGAGAAAAATTGAATTTGATTAATTCAACTTATCAGAATTTGGAACGATTAGAAAATTACAAAAATGAAACCATTCAGTTTGAACAACAAAGAGCGATTAATCAAGTCAGACAACGCGTTTTTCAACAAGCCTTACAAGGAGCTCTAGGAACTCTGAATAGTTGTTTGAACAACGAGTTACATTTACGCACTATCGGTGCTAATATTCGTATGTTTGGGGCGATGAAAGAAATAACTGATTAGTCCTTCTACTGTAGGTATTATTTATTGATTTTTCCTTTGCTTCTGAAAAAGAATTAAGCAAGACTCATGGCAACCCTTAGAGCCGACGAAATTAGTAATATTATCCGTGAACGTATTGAGCAATATAATAGAGAAGTAAAGATTGTGAATACTGGCACCGTACTTCAAGTAGGTGATGGCATTGCTCGTATTCATGGTCTTGATGAAGTAATGGCAGGTGAATTAGTAGAATTTGAAGAGGGTACAATAGGCATTGCTCTTAATTTGGAATCCAATAATGTTGGTGTTGTGTTAATGGGTGACGGTTTGATGATACAAGAGGGAAGTTCTGTAAAAGCAACAGGAAGAATTGCTCAGATACCAGTGAGCGAGGCTTATTTGGGTCGTGTTATAAATGCTCTTGCTAAACCTATTGATGGTAGGGGCGAGATTTCAGCTTCGGAATCTCGGTTAATTGAATCGCCCGCCCCAGGTATTATTTCGAGACGTTCCGTATATGAACCTATGCAAACCGGACTTATTGCTATTGATTCGATGATTCCTATAGGACGCGGTCAGCGAGAATTAATTATTGGGGACAGACAGACCGGTA